CGTAACTCCCAGAACTTCTTCGTAGTGGCTCCGTTCCATGCCCATTTCATAGGGAACCTCAAAACGGTTCTATTTCATTATACATTATATTATAAAATTCATTATACATTATATTATAAAATATCATTATAAAATTATAAAATAATAATAATAAAATATAATTTATAAAATATTATATCTATATTATATTCCAATTCCATTCATTTAATATCTCTTTGGAATCATTGACATAAGAGATGTCATTTATGGTCTTTTGATTTCTATATATTTAGAGTCTATTTCAGTCTATATGAAAGTTAAAAAATTATCATATAATAATCCAAATATCATATAATAATCCAAATATCATATAATAATCAAAATATCATATAATAATCAAAAAAAGTATCATATAATAATCAAGAAATTGCAATACAAATGAAAAGTAGGAGGTTTGTGATGATTTTAAAAATTTTTCTATTAGGTAATCCATTATCCTTATGCATGAAGATAATGAATTCCTTATGCATGAAGATAATGAATTCCGTTGTTATAGTTGGACTTTATTATGGATTTATGACCACGTTCCCCTTCCCCATAGGGCCCTCTTATCTCTTCCTTCTTCGAGCTTGGGTTATGGAAAAAGGAACCGAAAAGCGGATATCAGCAACAACCGGTTTTATTATGGGACAGCTTATGATGTTTATATCAATCTATTATGCGCCAATGCATTTAGCATTGGGTAAACCTCATACAATAACTGTCCTAGTTCTACCATATCTTTTATTTTATTTCTTCTGGAACAATAAGAAGAACTTTTTAGATTATGGGTCTACTACTAGATTTTTAGATTATGGATCTACTAGATCTACTACTAGAAATGAAATACGTAATTTCAACATTCAATGTATATTTTTGAATAATTTTATTTTTCAATTATGCAACCATTTTATTTTACCAAGTTCAACACTAGCTAGATTAGTCAACATTTATATGTTTCGATGCAACAACAAGATGTTATTTGTAACGAGTAGTTTTATTGGTTGGTTAATTGGTCACATTTTTTTTATTAAGTGGATTGAATTAGTTGTATTCTGGATACGGCAAAATCATTCCATTCTATCTAATAAGTCTAATAAGTATAAGTACCTTTATAAGTACCTTTTTTCAGAATTTTCAGAATTGATAAATTCTCAGGCTCAATTCTTGAATATTCTCTTATTTATCACTTGTGTATACTATTTAGGCAGAATGCCTTTCCCTATTATTACTAAAAAATTCAAGGAAACCCAGATGATGGAATGCGAGGAAAATGAGGAAGAAAGCGACATAGAAACAACTTCGGAACGAAAAGAAACTAAACAGGACGAAGAGGGATCCGCTGAGGAAAACCTTTCTTTTGGGTCCGAAGAAGAAGAAGAAGAAGAAGAAGAAGAAGAAGAAGATCTTTTTTGGTTTGAAAAACCGCTTGTCACTTTTCTTTTCGACTGTAAACGATGGAATCGTCCATTTCGATATATAAAAAATGATCGATTTGAAAATGCTGTACGAAATGAGATGTCACAATATTTTTTTTATACATGTCCAAGTGATGGAAAACAAAGAATATCTTTTACATATCCGCCGAGTTTAGCAACTTTTTCAGAAATGATAGAACAAAAGATATCTTTGTACACGACCGAAAAACTATCCCACGAGGATAATTATTGGGTTTATACTAATGAACAAAAAAAGCACACCTTGAGCAATGAATTAATAAATCGAATAAAAACTCTAGAAAAAAAAACAGGATCCCTTGTTCTAGATGTGCTAGAGAAAAGAATCAGATTATGCAATGATGAAAATGAAAAGGAATGCTTGCCTAAAATGTACGATCCTTTTTTAAACGGACCATATCGCGGAAAAATCCAAGAATTATATTCACGTTCAATCAGGAATGATTTAATAACTTCTACAGATGCAGAGGAGTCCATAGAAATAGTCTGGATAAATAAAATTCACGGCCTACTTCCTAATGATTCAAAAAAAAAAGAATTTGAATATCAAAAGAATCTCTTTGATGGAGAATTTTTATCAACAAATATTGGTCATTCCTTAACCTCAATCGACGAAGTCCCATTTGAATCCCCACCCAGTCTTAATTTGAAAAAATTGTCTTTATTGGCAGAAGAAAAAAGAATTGATTCAGAAAAGCAAGCAAAATGTTTGCAATTGATATTCGATGTAGTTACAACTGATCACAATGATCAAACAATTAGAAATCAAAATAATCAATTTTTTTTTCCTGAACCTGAACCTGAAATTGAAATAGAAGAAATCAGAAAAGAGGTTCCTCAATGGTCATACCAATTGATCGACGATTTAGAAATAGAAGTAGAAAAACAAAAACAAGAGGAAGAAAATGAAAATGAAGAAGAAGAATCAACGGAAGATCATGACATTCGTTCAAGAAAAGCCAAACGTGTTGTAATTTATACTGATAAGGAGAATGAGAAGGAGAATGAGAATGAGGGAATTCCCGATATTAGTGATAATGAGCCACCAGACGAGGTGGCTTTGATACATTACTCACAACAATCGGATTTTCGTCGGGATCTAATCAAAGGATCCATGCGTGCTCAAAGACGTAAAACAGTTACTTGGGAAATGTTTCAAGTAAATGTGCATTCGCCACTTTTTTTTGATCAAATAGACAAAACATTTTTTCTCTCTTTTGACATCTCCAAAATGATGAATCTCATTTTTAGGGATTGGGTGGATAGAGAATCGGAATTTCAAATTATTGATTCTGATTCTGAGGAAATTATTCATTCTGATTCTGAGAAAATTAAAATTATTCATTCTGATTCTCAGAATCAGAAGAATAAGGAAAACGCGGAAGAAAGAGAACGTATAAAAATATCAGAAGTTTGGGATAGCATTATATTTGCTCAAGCAATAAGAGGTTTGATGTTAGTAACCCAATCGATTCTTAGAAAATACATTGTATTGCCTTCGTTGATAATAGCTAAAAATGTCACCCTTATGTTATTATGCCAATCCCCCGAGTGGGACGAGGATTGGAAAGATTTGAATAGAGAAATGCATGTTAAATGCACCTATAATGGTGTTACATTATCAGAAACAGAATTTCCAAAAGATTGGTTAACGGATGGTATGCAGATAAAAATTCTATCTCCTTTCCGTCTGAAACCTTGGCGAAGATTAAAAGTAAACTCAAAAACAAAAAAATAATTTAATAAAAAGATTAATAAAAAAAATAAATAAAAAAAGAGATAAGACGAGATTCGCCCTCCCCCTACTAAATATTTAATTACTTCGCCCGCAAAGAAACTTATAACCCCAACACTGTTTGTAATTCCATCAATTATGCGTCTATCAAAAAAATGAGTTAGTTTAGCTAATCCTCTTATACTCCGGATTACAACCCTTGTGTAGAAAAAATCTATATAACCACGATTATACGACCAGTTGTATATAACATTTACTATTTGGTCCAGAAAAGCTCTTTTAGGACCTATTTTAACAAATGAATTGATTAAGTCCAAATTTTTTAAAGATGAATAAGCAGACCCATAAAAAATGGATGCTACAAATATTCCGAAAAAAGCTATACTTACTGAAAAAAATACATTTGTCAAAGATTCATACCAGTCTACGAAATGGTCCGAATTTGGATGTAAAAGATTTTTCGATGGAGCCAACCATTTCGATAATAGATCAAAATGGATTTCCCCTTGCCAAAAGGCAATTCCTATGAATCCAACAAACAGAGTAAATACTACCAATATAAGCAAAGGAAATAACATAGTATTGTCCGATTCGGGGGGATACATAGAAGTATATTTTTTCAAAAAACGAGTAGTAAAGTATCGCATCCGATTTATTACATTTACATTCCCATCAAATTGATATGTATTTTTAGGAAAAAAATAAACGCTTTCATTATTATTCATTGTCATTGAGAAAAGTAAATTTATGTTGATCGTCTTAGGTACTTCTTTTCCCCATAAAGATATTGAATAAAATGAGTTATTCTTAGTTCCACTATAATTTTGAAAATTAACATGTAAGTACCCTTCAAAGGTAAGCAAATACACCCGAAACGTATAAAATGCGGTTAGTCCTGCTGTAAAATAAGCTATTACTGCAAAAATGGGCGAATACAACCAACTTTCACTAAGAATTTCATCTTTGGACCAAAAACAAGCAAGAGGTGGAATACCGCAAAGAGAAAGTGTACCTAATAAAAATGTAGTTCTTGTAATTGGAACATATCTTGTTAAACCGCCCATAAGAACCATATTCTGACTTTTATCGGGTGAATATCCAACAAGTGGTTCCATTGAATGAATAATAGATCCGGATCCCAAAAACAATAATGCTTTAGAATAGGCATGAGTGATCAAATGAAATAAAGCAGCTCGATAAGAACCTAGCCCTAGGGCTAACATAATATAACCCAATTGAGACATTGTAGAATAGGCTAAACTTCTTTTAATATCTCTTTGAGCAAGAGCAAAAGTAGCTCCTAATAATAGTGTTATTACACCTATCAAAGAAATGATATTCATTATGTAAGGTATGCTTGCGAAAAGAGGAAGAAGCCGAGCCACAAGAAAAATTCCCGCCGCTACCATAGTAGCAGCATGTATAAGAGCCGAAATAGGAGTGGGTCCCTCCATGGCATCAGGTAACCATATGTGAAGAGGAAATTGTGCGGATTTAGCAACTGCACCAAGGAATAATAGGAAGGCACACAGAGTAGCAAATAAAGAATTAACCCCATTACTATAAATCAACTTATTAAATGTTTCGAACAAATCCCGAAATTCAAAACTTCCTGTTATCCAATAAAAACCTAGGATTCCAAATAACAAACCAAAATCCCCTACACGATTGGTTACAAAAGCTTTTTGGCAAGCGCTTGCTGCAATTGGTCGTGTAAACCAAAAACCTATCAAAAAATATGAACACATTCCTACCAATTCCCAAAAAATATAAATTTGTATCAAATTTGAACTAGTAACTAATCCCAACATCGAAGCATTGAAAAAACTCATATAAGCAAAAAATCTCAAATATCCTTGATCATGAGACATATAATTGTCACTATAAATAAGAACAAAAATTCCAACAGTAGTGATTAATATTAACATTATAGAAGTAAGCGGATCAATAAAGTATCCGAACTCCAAGGAAAAATCATTATTGATGGTCCAAGACCATAGATATTGATAAATAGGACTTCCGTTTATTTGTTGAATAGACAAATTGACCGAAAAAACCATAGCTATGCTTAGCAGTAAAATACTAGGAAAAGCCCACATACGACGAATATTTTTTGTTGCCGTTGAAACAAGTAGAAGTCCAAATCCTATTGACATAGTAACAGGGAGTGGAAGAAAAGGTATTATCCATGCATATTGATATGTATGTTCCATAAGAAAGCAATTTTCATTTTTTTTTTTTTTCTTATTAATTAAATTGTAATTGTTTCCGATTCACCAACTCTTATCTATTTCTATTTCGGAAAGAACAAGAATAAAAGAAATCAGCAAAAAAATTATGAAAAACTCAAAGAATTTCATTCTTAATTGATCTGATTTTTCCCATATATTATTAAATAATTCAAAAAGCTCCAATTCGTTTGATCAAATGATATGATCAAATGACTAGGTAAAAAAAGTGATTACCCGGTTATTCACTAAAGAAAGATAAATTTTTATTAAATTAAAATTAAGATCCAAAAAATATAAAATTTTTAATTATTCTACCGTTTTGGTGATTTATAACCATATAGTATAGTAAAAAAAGTTCCACCAACACAAAATAAAGCACTTGGTTCAGATATGGATCTAGTATCTGCTAATAACAGAATTCAATAAAAAGGAACTTTATTATCTATTATAGTTAAAATTATAGTTAAAATAATTAAAGTAATTATCTAATTCACGTGGAACTGATTGATTGAATTCCAATTCAATAGGAAAACTTATGCTTATTGTAAATGGAATCCTACAATATTTCTTATTTGGCATAGAACAGAAATAGTGAAATAGGATATTACTAGATATTTTTAAAATTCATCACTTTTACCTGGTAATGTCCCGTTTGTTTAAGAGACTGACTATAGTAGTTTTATATTTATATTATGAATAGGCACTTCGAAATTGATCAATTAAATTCATAGAAAAAAAAAAGTGAAATCATTTTTAATTATATAAGAGATGGGGAAAGAGGCTTACTACTTTTTATTTATTAATTATTAAATAAATGTATTATAATTATTAAATAAATGTATTATCAAAATAACAGACTAAAATCAAATATGAGTTAGTTGGAAACTTTTTTGTTCTTTTTGAGTGGCAATCAACTTCTTTTTAGTGATAATTGATACCGTAAACACAGATTCAGATGGGACTATAAAATAAATAAACAATCAATACTAGCCCTTTCTTGATTTGAAGATTGTATTTGTACGTAATAGAGATACGAAAAAAAAAAAGCATAAAATAAACTAGAATAAGAAAAGATTTTTATCAAAAGAAATTTTCTTTTCTAGTACAAAGACTGCATGGGATGTGCACAAAACAAATCAATAATATATTTTTTGTTTGTTAGGTAAGAAACTCCTTTTTTTATGTTATGCAAAATTTTTATCTATGTAATAAGTTAAGTAAAGTATAGATAATAAATAATGAGAAAGGATCGACCCTTTTTGAACAATACATGTCTTTCACATCCAATGAAAAAAATGACTAATTCTTTATTTTTGAATGGCAGTTCCAAAAAAACGTACTTCTATGTCAAAAAAACGTATTCGTAAAAGTATTTGGAAGAAAAAAGGACATTTGGCTGCGCTAAAGGCTTTTTCTTTAGCTAAATCAGTATCCACGGGATATTCAAAAAGTTTTTTTGTGCGACAAACAAGTAATAAGGCTTTGGACTAATCTGAATTGACATAGTTCAAATAATTAATAATTAAAGCTTTTATTTATTTTATAAAATGAATGGAATGGGTCGCATTAAATTAATTTGTGTTTTGTTTTAAATTCTTCAATATGAGCTAGAACTAACTGTTGTGATATGTAGAAGAAGATTTTCTCTGTTTATTATAACTAGGCTGGCTTTAACTATTATTATTATTATTTTTCTATTTTTTCTTTTAATTAAAAGAAAAAATAGAAAAATAATATACGAAGTTTCTTTTTTTTTTCATTATACTATAATTTATAATTTAATTTATCGAAATGGTAATTTTGACTTACGACACTAACTTTTTACAAAAAGTTCATTTATATTTATTATAATTTATACATTTATATTTATTATAATTTATATTTATTATAAAATATAAACTTTTTTGTGAAAAGTAAATTACATTAGAGATTGCAACTTTTTTTTGTTATATGTCTAGTCAATACCTAATTGATTTGTTTGGTAAATCCTCCCATATATGTTATACACAATAAGGAATACAATTAGTAATACAATTTAATGATACCGAGTTACGTAATACGTAATATGTAAATAAAAAAAAAAATAATAATTAATTTCAATTTAAACAATACAATATTACATTAAATCCTTGAGTCTCGACGATTCAAGATGAATAAGCTATTATTATTTCAAGCAAGCCGCCATGGTGAAATCGGTAGACACGCTGCTCTTAGGAAGCAGTGCTAGAGCATCTCGGTTCGAGTCCGAGTGGCGGCATCCTCATCCTCTAAAAATAACATTATAAATCCTATAATTTATTTAATTCCAGATTTTAATTCTGTATGTAATTGGACTCCTTCTTTTATGATATTTGTAACTTTAGAACATATATTAAATCATATCTCTTTTTCGATCATTTCAATTGTAATTACGATTCATTTGATGACCTTTTTCGTCCACGAAATCGTGGGATTATGTGATTCGTCGGAAAAGGGGATGATAGCTACTTTTTTGTCGATAACAGGATTATTAGTTATTCGTTGGATTTATTCGGGATATTTCCCATTAAGTAATTTATACGAATCATTAATGTTCCTTTCGTGGAGTTTCGCTATAATTCATATGATTCCATATTTTAGGAATCATAAAAATAAAAACGATTTAAGCGCAATAACCACACCAAGTGCTATTTTTACTCAAGGCTTCGCTACTTCGGGTCTTTCAACTGAAATGCATCAATCCGCAATATTAGTACCTGCTCTACGGTCCCATTGGTTAATGATGCATGTAAGTATGATGTTATTGAGTTATGCAGCTCTCTTAGTTGGATCCTTATTTTCAATTGCTCTTCTAGTCATTACATTTCGAAAAAATATCGAAAGTTTTGGTAAAAACAAGAATTTTTTAATTAGGTCATTTTTCTTTAGTGAGATCGAATGCTTGAATGAAAACAGAAATATTTTACAAAATACTTCTTTTTCTTCTTTTAAAAATTATTACAAATATCAATTGGTACAAAGATTGGATTATTTGAGTTCTCGTGTCATTAGTCTAGGGTTTACTTTTTTAACTATGGGTATTCTCTCTGGAGCAGTATGGGCTAATGAAGCATGGGGATCCTATTGGAATTGGGACCCTAAAGAAACTTGGGCATTTATTACTTGGACCATATACGCGATTTATTCACATACTAGAACAACCAAAAGTTGGCAAGGTACGAATTCGGCAATTGTGGCTTCTATAGGATTTCTGATAATTTGGATATGCTATTTTGGGGTTAATCTATTAGGAATAGGACTGCATAGTTATGGTTCATTCATATTAACTTAGATACTAATTTATTAATTTAGATACTAATTAAGTTTAGCATCTAATTGAATAAACTTATTGAAGAATAAATAAAAAAAATCGTCCCACAGATAAAGAAAAAGAAAGTTTGTGTAAGTTTTTTTGAGAACCGTTTTACTTTTTGAATTTGAAGTAAAACGGTTCTCAAAAAAACTTGAGATGTAATGCATCCCATTACAATTCCAATTCACTTCCCATAATGATAATTTTCTGTTTTATTCATGAAGACTATCTATCGTAATAATTAGATAGAATAGCTTGTACCTTGTCAACTGATAATGAAATAACCAAATCGGGATAAATACCAATCGCTATTACGGGTAAAAAGATACAGATCGAAACAAATAGTTCTCGTGGTCCAGAATCTACAAAAAAAGAGTTTGGAAGATTGAATAACTTGTATCCATAGAACATCTGGCGTGACATAGATAATGAATAAATAGGAGTTAATATCATCCCAATTGCCATTACAAAAGTAATTAGTATTTTTGGTATTAAAAGATATTTTTGACTGGTAATTATTCCAAAAAATACTACTGATTCCGCAACAAAACCACTCATTCCGGGCAATGCAAGAGAAGCCATTGAGAAACTACTGAACATAGTAAAGATTTTTGGCATTGGAATAGATATCCCTCCCATTTCGTCAAGATAAACAAGACGTATTCTATCACAACCTGTTCCCCCCAAGAAAAAAAGGGCAGCACCAATAAATCCATGAGAGAGTAATTGTAAAATAGCTCCATTAAGTCCTGTGTTGGTTATTGAACCAATTCCTATAATTGTGAAACCCATGTGAGATATGGAAGAATAGGCTATTCTCTTTTTTAAATTGCGTTGACCGAGAGAGGCTGAAGCGGCATAAATTATTTGTATTGTTCCCACTATTACCAACCATGGGGAAAATATGGAATGAGCATGGGATAAAAATTCCATATTGATCCGAATCAATCCATATGCTCCCATTTTTAATAAGATTCCGGCTAGAAGCATACATGTACTGTAATGTGCTTCCCCATGGGTATCTGGTAACCATGTATGTAGGGGTATAATCGGCGACTTGACAGCATAAGCAATAAGAAAGCCAAAATATAATATTATTTCCAATGCTACAGGATACGATTGATTAGCTAATGTTTCAAAATTTAATGTTGGTTCATTGGAACCATATAAACCCATACCTAGAACTCCTATTAAAAGAAAAATGGAACCCCCGGCAGTGTATAAAATAAACTTTGTAGCCGAGTACAGACGTTTTTTCCCCCCCCACGTGGATAAAAGTAAATAAACAGGAATTAATTCTAACTCCCACATGATAAAAAAAAGTAAAAGGTCTCGAGAAGAAAATGATCCTATTTGACCACTGTACATTGCTAACATCAGAAAATGAAACAATCGCGAATCTCGAGTAACTGGCCAAGCCGCTAAAGTAGCTAAAGTAGTGATAAATCCTGTCAATAAAATAGGTCCTATTGAAAGTCCATCGATTCCCAGTCTCCAGTGAAAATCAAAAAAATTTATCCATTTAAAATCCTCTTCTAATTGGATTAACGGATCGTCCAATTGAAAATGATAACAGAATGCATAGGTCGTTATAAGAAGTTCCAATAAACATATACCCATAGTATACCATCGAACTACCTTATTTCCCCTATGCGGGAGAAAAAAAATGGAAGAGCCCGCGAATATAGGAAAAACAACAATTATTGTTAACCAAGGAAAATAACTCGTGGTAAAGACAAGATACGCTTTGACCACAAAAACCCGTACTCAATATCAATAAAATAATTTTTTATTTAATTCTGAGTACGGGTTTTTGTCAGTAAAGAGGAATCAAATGATTCAAGTGGATTTTTTTATAACGTATCAATAAGCTAGGGCCATACTGCGAGTTGTCTCATGCCATAAATAAACACGGACACTCAAAAAATCTGTTGGACAGGCGGATTCACATCTCTTACAACCTACACAGTCCTCGGTTCTTGGAGCGGAGGCAATTTGCTTAGCTTTACATCCCGGCCAAGGTATCATTTCCAAAACATCCGTAGGGCAGGCCCGTACACATTGAGTACACCCTATACATGTATCATAAATCTTTACTGAATGTGACATTGGATCTATAGCTTCAGTTTTGAACATAAAAATTTTCGATCTGGTTCTGGTAAAATCAATAATAAATAAATCCATATATTGTAGACACCAGACAAATCAGTGGTTTATCAGAATTTTTTTAGAATCTATATACTTCTGGATCTGTTCATGAGAAGAGGGCCAAGAGACTTTGATTTCTATTTCACCAAACATAATGATATGAATTGTCCATATTACATGCTAATACTAACTAGTACTAATAAAATAAAACTATAAAAACCGGCGAATATAACTGATAAAATAAAAAATATTAATATTAATTATGTTAGTACTAATTAATCATATTTTATAATAAACTATAAAATTATGAACATAATCATAATATTATGAACTATATAAACTATATAATATTATATATATTATGTTATGTATATTATATATAATATACATAATATAATTATTATATTATATATAATTATAGATTAGGTAAAGTTTCGTGATAAGGCATATCAAATATTTTATTTTTTTTTTTTTTTCATTTCAAATTCAGTTAAGTTAGTATATATATATTTAGTATATATATATATATATATATATATATTATTTTATTTGCTATTTATTTGCTATTCAGTCAGTTTAAAATATTATTCATTATTCAGTTTATTTATTATCTATTATTTTATTATCTATTATTAATTATTATATCATACTTAGTAATATTACACATACATATTATATAATTATACATGATAAATATATGGTTTGTTTGTATATATGCATTTTTTTTTTATCTTGGCATATATAATTAGTATATGGTATGTGTTTCAATTTTATTTATTTTATTCTATTATTATATTTATTTTATTCTATTATTAAATATTATTATTAAATATTAATATTAAATATTAAATTATATTTATATAAATTATATATTTATATTTATATAATATATAAATTTTATTTATATATATTTATATATGAATATGATTATTTATTACAATTAAATTATATCATTAAGACTATTTATTCAACAAATTTGATTGATTAATACGCGTTGATTTTCTGTTACGATAGATCGACGAAACAATAGCTAGACCAATAGCGGCTTCAGCCGCTGCAATAGCTATAACAAAGATCGAAAAAATGTCTCCTTTTAATTGTCGATTATCAAATAAATCAGAAAATGTGACAAGATTTATATTAACCGAATTTAGTATAAGTTCAAGACACATAAGTGCTCTAACCATGCTTCGACTTGTGATTAGTCCATAAATACCGATAGAAAACAAATATGCACTCAAAAAAAGTACATGCTCAAACATCATTGACAAACTCCTTATCAATCTCAATTGATTTCAACAAACAATTCAACTGCTTTAAGTTTTTTCTAAACTAAAATAATAATTTCAGAAAGTCATAATTCCAGGACAAAATCTAGGACAAAAGAAAGCGTTTACGATAGAAAAGATAGAAAAGGGTAGAATCAAATACCTTAGAATACTTTTTATATGTGGGTCTCTTAGATTAATATCATTCATATATTCATATATATATGAACTATAAATATCAAAATATATTTTAAGGGAAATAAATGTCCTAACTAAATGTCCTAACAATAACACATGACAAAAAGGCCTATTTTGAGGAGTGTTAATCTTAAGTATTTTATTAATACTAATTAATTATATAATACTTAAATTATATATAATACTTAAATTAATTATATAATACTTAATACTATAATCATTTTTATTATTGACGAGCCATAGTAATTGCACCTATCAAGGCAACTAAAAGAATTATAGAAATGAGTTCAAATGGAAGAAAAAAATCTGTTGATAAATGAATCCCAATTTGTTGAACATTACTTATAAGGTCCTGCTCTATAATGTGGTTTGATTTTGTAGTCCAAATAATCCCATACCATGATGTATCTGGGATAGTAGTAATTAGTGAAAAAAGAATACTTGTACAAACCAGCGAAGTAACCCCATCTCCCAAGGTCCAAAGAAAGAAATCGTTGGAATATTCTGAACCCTTCATAAACATCACAGCAAATATGATTAAGACATTTATAGCTCCCACATAAATAAGGAGCTGTGCAGCAGCTACAAAATAGGAGTTAAATAGAATATAGAATAAGGATACACAAACAAAAACCAATCCCAAAGAAAAGGCAGAATAAATAGGATTGGTAAATAAAACTACTCCTAGGCCTCCTAATATAAGAGCTGATCCCAGAAATACTACAAGAATATCATGTATTGGTCCAGTTAAATCCATTATGTATAATGTATAAAATATAGATAAGTTGAAATTTTTTATGACCCTTTTGAATAATCCAGGAAAAAAAGTTACCCCTTTTTTTTTCTTCTTGTATATGCTACATCCCTAATTGAATTAAATCTTAATGTAGTGTGAATTCATGTAGTGGATTAATGTAGATATATTTATATTATTATATTATTTATTTAAATATTATTTATTTAATTTATATTATTATTTATAATTTATATATATTAATTTATATATATTATATATTAATTATTATTTATAATTATTTGATTAAATATAAATAAATTATAAATTATTTATATTTAATTTATTATATTTTAATTATATAATATTATAATATTTATTTATAATATATTTATTTATAATATTTATTATAATTATTTGATTAAATATAAATAAATTATAAATTATTTATATTTAATTTATTATATTTTAATTATATAATATTATAATATTAAATATTATAATAAATATTATAACATATATATAAACATATATATAAATAAATGATAAATGAAATAAATATATCAAATATATATATCAAATAAAATATATATAAATATATATATCAAATAAATATTATATATTATATAAAATAACAAATAATATATAAAATAACAAATAATATATATTATATCAAAATCAAAAAAGGATCTTACTAATTTGTAATTGTCCTTGAATAAAGGGGTTTATCCTTGTCTATTTTGTTAATTTGAGTTGAATTCATAACTGTTTGAATTGTGTAATCTTCAATTATTGATATTGGTAACCGACCCAATGCAATTTGATTATAATTCAATTCGTGGCGATCATAAGCAGAAAGTTCATATTCTTCAGTCATTGATAAACAGTTTGTTGGACAATACTCAACACAGTTACCACAAAATATACAGACCCCAAAATCAATACTATAATTAAGCAATTGTTTCTTTTTAATATCTGCTTCCAATCTCCAATCTACAACGGGTAGATCTATAGGGCATACACGAACACATACTTCACAAGCAATACATTTATCGAATTCAAAATGGATTCGACCCCGGAAACGCTCCGATGTGATTGATTTTTCATAAGGATATTGAATAGTTACGGGTAAACGATTTGCATGAGATAAGGTAATTATAAAACCTTGACCAATATACCTTGCAGCTCGTACTGTTTGTTGACCATAATTCATGAATCCAGTCAGCATAGGAAACATATCGTATATATCAATGAAATAAAGAAATTCAAATTTCTTTCTCTTGTTTGATTGAAGAGGTTATGAATCTAGAATAGCGTTATTGTATTCTGTTATTTATAGTGAAACAAGTCGGAAAGAAGTTGTCAATAATAGATTACCTAGAGAAATAGGTAAAAGAAATTTCCATCCAAGATTTAATAGTTGGTCCATTCTCATCCTAGGCAAAGTCCATCTTGTTGTGATAGGAATAAACAGGAACAAATAGACTTTAGCTAATGTAATGAAGATACCAATTGTCATTCCAAAGATCCCCCCTATTTTATTTATTCCAAAAAATTCAGGAATAAATATGTATGGAAGAGATAAATTCCACCCCCCTAAGTAAAGAACTGTTACAAATAATGAAGAAACTAATAAATTTAGATAAGAAGCGACGTAAAACAAACCGTATTTGATACCTGAATATTCGGTTTGATAACCTGCTACTAATTCCTCTTCTGCTTCTGGTAAATCAAAAGGTAATCTCTCACATTCCGCTAGAGAAGAAATTAAAAAAACGAAAAATCCTATAGGCTGACGCCACAGATTCCACCCCCAAAAACCATATTTTGACTGTGCCTCAACTATATCAACTGTACTTGAACTATTAGATAATTATAGTCGGCGATAACATCACAGTTTCCGTCGCTATTCCAGAACCGTACATGAAACCTCAGTTTCATACGGCTCCTCTACGGCCACAAACAAATATAAGGACTTGTTCGGTATTAACATTAATTATCTAGGTATTAACATTAATTATCTATTTGGGATAAATAGAATAAAGATAGATTGGAGAGAGAGTCCAAAATTAGACCGAGGTAATTCTGTTTGCTATAAAAAAGCGCTTTTGAATTAATCTCATTCTCTTAAAAAGAAACTTTCTCTGTTCAGTAATAATTTATTACTTCAATAATAAAATACTCATTTTTGTAAATAGAAATAAACAGTTCGCCCCATCTTTTTTTTATTAGATTACGAAAAAGAAAGAATTAGCCACTAATTCATGAATTTTTGTAAGAATTGCATATGCATGGATACAGTAAAGAAAGAATAACTCAAAAAATTTTATTATTCAGTTATTTTCCCATTCCATATATTGATATTGCATTCTGTTTCTTTTGTTCCTGTTCTTGTTTCTCAGAAGAGAGAGGGGGTACTCTGAAAAAGAGGATTAACTCGTTCTTGATAGTCGTTTCTTTAATCAGTGAATAGGAGCATACTCTAGATTGGAATCCTATAAGGAAGTACTGCTTTATCATTTCTACCAACTTAAAGCCCTTATTTTGATTCATTTTATGCGTAAATGCCTCTTTTGAGACTTTACATTATCTCTATTACTAATCTTTTGTGTATCTTGGTGTTCCTACTTGTCTACTCATTTTGATCGATCTCCCATATGGTAACACGTACAAGACTATAGTTGAAACTCCATACAGTTGATCCTTTGTACCCGCTTCAAGACATGAAGACTAATCAAACAATTTCAATCTTGGGGTAAACGGTTTACACTGCTTATGTTTACTTCCACTTTACTCTTGTACATAGGGAATGAGAATGAATTTTCTTACTGCGAATTTATAAGCTGTTTTTTTTTTTCACTCATATGACTATCTAGTTTAACCCATTGACCTAAATCTGAATGATGAATAAAAAAATAACTATACCTATTCAACACATTTAATCCATTTCCTAAAAATAAAGAAAAGTTCATGTTCTAACGAATCACACGTAGAGATATTGATAACACACATGGAGTTAATGGTATTTCATAACTAATGGATTGAGCAGCAGCTCGTAAACCACCTGAAAAAGAATATTTATTATTCGACCCATATCCTGACATAAGAAGTCCAATAGGAGCAATACTTGAAATGGCAATCCATAAGAAAACACCTATACTGAGATCGGCTAGAACAAGGTGATACCCAAAAGGAATTACTAAATAACTTAGTAAAATAGATACGACCGCTATAGTTGGCCCGGCACTGAACAAACGACTATCCCCTCTAGACGGTAGGAGGTCCTCTTTAAAAAGTAGCTTGGTACCGTCCGCTAAAGCTTGAAGAATTCCTAACGGACCGGCATATTCAGGTCCAATACGTTGTTGTATCCCTGCGGATATTTCTCTCTCTAACCACACAATTACTAGTACACCTATTATGATTCCAAATATCAGGAAAAAAATAGGGACAAAGAGCCATATAAGTTCATAAACCTCTTTTAAGAATTCCGATCCAGAAAAAGAATTGATAGTTTGTACTTCTGTTATATCAATTATCATTTCAACGATCAACTTCTCCCATAATAATATCTATACTACCTAGTATTGTCATGATATCAGCCAATTTCATTCTTTTAACTAGCTGAGGCAAAATTTGCAAATTGATGAAACCCGGCGGGCGAATTTTCCATCTCCAGGGGAAAACACTCTGATCTCCTATAAGAAAAATGCCTAATTCCCCTTTTGGGGCTTCTACTCTGACGTAAAGTTCTTGTTTTGACAATTCAAAATTGGGTGAAGGTTTTTTACTAATGAATCTATATTCAAAATCATTCCATTCGGAATCTTTTGCTCTATCAAAGCGTCGGACTTCTAAATTTTCATAGGGTCCCCCCGGAATTCCTTCTAGAGCCTGTTGAATAATTTTTATGGATTCCGTCATTTCACCGATTCGTACTAAATAACGAGCTAATGAGTCTCCTTCTTTTTGCCATTGGATTTCCCAATCGAATTCATTGTAACACTCATATTGATCAACTTTACGAAGATCCCATTGGATTCCGGAAGCTCGTAACATTGGTCCCGATAAGCCCCAATTTATTGCTTCCTCTCCCCCAATAATGCCCACTCCCTCAACTCTTTCCAAAAAAATGGGATTTCGCGTAATAAGTTTTTGATATTCGTCAACTCCTGTTAAAAAATAATCGCAAAAATCCAAACATTTATCTATCCAGCCATGAGGTAAATCAGCAGCTACTCCTCCGATACGGAAATAATTATGCATCATTCGCATACCTGTGGCAGCTTCAAATAGATCATATATCAATTCCCTCTCTCTGAAAATATAGAAAAAGGGAGTCTGTGCACCAATATCCGCCATAAAAGGACCAAGCCATAACAAATGAGAAGCTATACGACTCAGCTCTAGCATAATTACTCTGATATAGCTGGCTCTTCGGGGTACTTGAATATTTCCCAATTGTTCTGGTGCATTTACTGTTATTGCTTCTGTGAACATAGTAGCTAGATAATCCCAACGCGTTACATAAGGCAAATATTGTACAATTGTTCGGTTTTCCGCAATTTTTTCCATTCCTCTGTGTAAATAACCTAGTATGGGTTCACAGTCAATAACATCTTCACCATCAAGAGTAACGATCAGTCGAAGAACACCATGCATTGACGGGTGGTGAGGACCCATATTGACTATCATAAGATTTTTTCTTGTAGCCTGTACAGTCATATCTTTTTTCCCCAATTCATTATTCTATGAATTTTTCAAAACGAGGTTCGGTCAAAATCAAACAAAATATGAAAATCTAAAAAAAAAATGGTTCAAACGAATCTTTGAATTAATGAGTTTTTGTTGAATTAACGAGTTTTTGGCTCTCGAATATCCAACTGACCAATTAATTTCTTATAACGTACTATATTTTTCTTTGACAAATACGCCAACAGCCGTTGACGTTTTCCAAGAATTATTTGTAAACCCCTCTGGGATAAAAAATCTTTTTTATGCAATTTAAAATGTGAAGTAATTCTCCGTATCTTATTGGTGAAACTGAATACTTGAAATTCGACAGACCCCTTATTTTCTTCTTTTTCTTGTGAAAAAATTGAGATAAATGAATTTTTGACCATAAAAATGAGTTCCATTTTTTTTTTTTAATTTTACTGATCAGAAATAATAATGTTGGTCATTTTTTGGTAGACACAAAAATGGTTTCCTCTTACTCTTGTATATACGATACTATTTTTTCTATCCAAATCAAATACTTTTAATCTTCGCCAAGGTTTCAGACGGAAAGGAGATAGAATTTTTATCTGCATACCATCCGTTAACCAATCTTTTGGAAATTCTGTTTCTGATAATGTAACACCATTATAGGTGCATTTAACATGCATTTCTCTATTCAAATCTTTCCAATCCTCGTCCCACTCGGGGGATTGGCATAATAACATAAGGGTGACATTTTTAGCTATTATCAACGAAGGCAATACAATGTATTTTCTAAGAATCGATTGGGTTACTAACATCAAACCTCTTATTGCTTGAGCAAATATAATGCTATCCCAAACTTCTGATATTTTTATACGTTCTCTTTCTTCCGCGTTTTCCTTATTCTTCTGATTCTGAGAATCAGAATGAATAATTTTAATTTTCTCAGAATCAGAATGAATAATTTCCTCAGAATCAGAATCAATAATTTGAAATTCCGATTCTCTATCCACCCAATCCCTAAAAATGAGATTCATCATTTTGGAGATGTCAAAAGAGAGAAAAAATGTTTTGTCTATTTGATCAAAAAAAAGTGGCGAATGCACATTTACTTGAAACATTTCCCAAGTAACTGTTTTACGTCTTTGAGCACGCATGGATCCTTTGATTAGATCCCGACGAAAATCCGATTGTTGTGAGTAATGTATCAAAGCCACCTCGTCTGGTGGCTCATTATCACTAATATCGGGAATTCCCTCATTCTCATTCTCCTTCTCATTCTCCTTATCAGTATAAATTACAACACGTTTGGCTTTTCTTGAACGAATGTCATGATCTTCCGTTGATTCTTCTTCTTCATTTTCATTTTCTTCCTCTTGTTTTTGTTTTTCTACTTCTATTTCTAAATCGTCGATCAATTGGTATGACCATTGAGGAACCTCTTTTCTGATTTCTTCTATTTCAATTTCAGGTTCAGGTTCAGGAAAAAAAAATTGATTATTTTGATTTCTAATTGTTTGATCATTGTGATCAGTTGTAACTACATCGAATATCAATTGCAAACATTTTGCTTGCTTTTCTGAATCAATTCTTTTTTCTTCTGCCAATAAAGACAATTTTTTCAAATTAAGACTGGGTGGGGATTCAAATGGGACTTCGTCGATTGAGGTTAAGGAATGACCAATATTTGTTGATAAAAATTCTCCATCAAAGAGATTCTTTTGATATTCAAATTCTTTTTTTTTTGAATCATTAGGAAGTAGGCCGTGAATTTTATTTATCCAGACTATTTCTATGGACTCCTCTGCATCTGTAGAAGTTATTAAATCATTCCTGATTGAACGTGAATATAATTCTTGGATTTTTCCGCGATATGGTCCGTTTAAAAAAGGATCGTACATTTTAGGCAAGCATTCCTTTTCATTTTCATCATTGCATAATCTGATTCTTTTCTCTAGCACATCTAGAACAAGGGATCCTGTTTTTTTTTCTAGAGTTTTTATTCGATTTATTAATTCATTGCTCAAGGTGTGCTTTTTTTGTTCATTAGTATAAACCCAATAATTATCCTCGTGGGATAGTTTTTCGGTCGTGTACAAAGATATCTTTTGTTCTATCATTTCTGAAAAAGTTGCTAAACTCGGCGGATATGTAAAAGATATTCTTTGTTTTCCATCACT